GTTTTTGCATTAATTGCGACTTCCTCAGTGTTAGTAATTAGTGTACCCCTTGTATTTGCTTCTCCTGATGGTTGGTCAAATAATAAAAACGTTGTATTTTCCGGTACATCATTATGGATTGGACTAGTCTTTCTGGTAGCTATTCTGAATTCTCTCATTTCTTAAATTTGTTTAGTATTTAGTAGCCCGATACAAAATAAATAAAAAGGCCATTTCTTCGAAAAAATGGGAATTGTGAGACGCATTAAAATGCAATTTGCGTTCCGAATTGCTACCTCTTCTCTTTCATTATTATGAAATTCCATTGCCATTAGAATATTGATTGACAGACAATTAAAAAAAAGAAAACTCTAATATAATAGAAAATGAAACGGTCGACCCAGACATAGACGGTCGACCCAGGCGGATATACCCTATAAAATATATCCCGTAGCGAGCGTAGTTCAATGGTAAAACATCTCCTTGCCAAGGAGAAGATACGGGTTCGATTCCCGCCGCTCGCCAGCTTAATTTAGTAAGGTACTATGATAAAAAATTGAGTCTAGTTGACTACTTAACTACTTATATTAAATTAAGTAGGTGTTAGTCTAGTACCGTATCCCTTACTATCTTACCCTTCTTTTGCACCCCACTCAAAAAAAAGGGGCTCCGGAGGCGGGAATCGAACTCGCCAACAGGGCTCCCTAAATTGGGGATTAACCGAGACAAACAACTGGCAAACTGCTTTTAAAGGGAAGGGAGGTAGACTGTGCCTTTCTTTCATTTCTTTTTTCTTTTCTGCAGGGTAGGAAGGAGCCTTGAGAGTTCTTCTTGTAGGGGCAAGTGACTTCGCAAACTGCTCCATTTGGCCCTTTAGGGCCGGGAACTAATGAATAAAAAGGGTTGGATACCGCCCAGCCCTCTACCATATCTATACAAATAGAATAGTCCTTTTATACAGACTGCTAAGTGCGGAGACGGGAATCGAACCCGTGACCTCAAGGTTATGAGCCTCGTGAGCTACCAAACTGCTCTACTCCGCTCTGGAGGGACGGAAACTGGTGGACGAAAAAGGTTGAATACAGGACTCTACCATGTCTAGACAAATAGAATAGTCCTTTTATACAGAATGGAGCGGGTAGCGGGAATCGAACCCGCATCGTTAGCTTGGAAGGCTAGGGGTTATAGTCGACGTTGGTTGATTAGTTTTAACGTCTCTAATTCAAAACCGAACATGAAATTTTGATTTCATTCGGCTCCTTTATGGATATTCTCACCACTTAACATCTATGTCAGCTTTTCTATCTGAATGGAACCAAAGCTCTCCGCTTTCTAGATGATCCCTATAGAGTAGGAGATAGAAATTCTACTAAATCTATCTAATCTACTTACTTCGTTCCCTAATTTCATTCAAGAGATCCTGAGGAAAAGAATTAGGTTTCCACCGAGCTGAAACAATATGCTGATGGTTCTAGTAAACCAAAACTACCGTTTTTTAGCTATTTGGCTTCCATTTCCTTTTTTAACAAAAGAAGATTTAGTTACGATTGGAAATAAACTTTTTTGTATCTTCATCCATAGATCCTTTACTCATATTTTTAAAATTGGAATACTTAAAAAAATGTAAAATTATGCTTCGCGACTCTGTACTCATAATCCAATTTGTATTTTGGATGCAATTTCAATTAGTTTTTGGGTACAAATCGCGAGAATGTATATTCTTCCTCAATATGCTATTGAGAGGAAAAGGATTAAATCCTTTATAAGAACTAAAGTTTTCATCGGAATATAAAAAACTTAAGGACGCCTTAAGTATATCATTTCAAATTCAGTTATTAATAGAACGAATCACACTTTTACCACTAAACTATACCCGCTACATGTAGATTATGATACCAACGCTACCCTTTGTCAAGGGTAGCCATTCGAGAAGGAGGCTAATTCCCCCTTATTGAATCAAATGGAGAAGGTTCATGACAGTGAGCTGTTGGTACTTCGATCGCGGGCCTTTACTTTAGCTTTAGGGTTTAGATAGCCCCTCTGGGATGTAAAATATATCTCTTCTCACCATCCCCATAGTGTATGAGACAAATGTATGCATTTCGATTAGGGTCGTATTCTACGGTTACGACTACAATGATCATTATTTGTTTTGCGAGGACGTAAGTGTGCCAGACTCCTCTAAGGAATAGTTTGATTATTCCTACAATATACACTAGGAGATATAGGGAGCAGCACTGCCCCCATAAATCCCTTTCTTCCTTTTCTTTTTTGTTCAATTCTGAACAAAGAAATTGGGGAAGATGTTTTCTTTCTTCCCCCACTTATCATGAAGTCCGAGCCGTAGAGAAAGAGTGAGATGCATTTTAAAAATTCATCATAGACTTTCCCTATGGCTTGAGAGAAGCAAGAAACAAAGAGTCGTAACTTAAACGGAGAAGCGGACAGGACCCGACGGATTTACCTGATGTAAAGAAGATCCTAAATGTCTCTGGTTAGTCGATCCTCTCCATTTACCAATTTCTTCTCCTCTTTTCCACTCAATTCTAGTTTATTAGATTCTTGTTTAAAAGAATCAAAGAAGATGAATAGAACTAAGAACACATAAAAAAGAGCATAGAGGACCAAGACCATTACCAAATGTTCCTCCCAAGAATCATATTGGGTATCTGTTCCCTTCCTTTTCCCGCTAGGATCGGGAATCTTATATTTTCCATATCCATATACCATCGAACCTTTAGGGTTCCAGAATCCTCCTTTTTTCCTAATCTTCGGAAACAGAAAACCCATAGCCAGGAGGAGTTAGGTATGTAGGGTATGGTTTATTATTTTTTGTTGGGCAGGCAGTAGAATAATTTTTTATTGTGTCAACTCTCTCTTCACGTATTTTATTATATGTATTTTTTTATATAAAATATGTATTTTTTTATATAAAAAAAAGAAAAAAACCTCTACTTTGTGCAAGTGATAAGAGAGAATATGAAATTCTTATTTTTCTTGATTTTCTCAAGATTTTGAACTCTCAAGATTTTGAACCTCGCCATGAATAAACTTCTATATCTCGATATATACATATATAATCTCTACATATATCTCTATATATACATATATTATGTACATTATGCAGTAGACTCATAATGAGAAATCAAAGTGGCTAATTTTTGAATTGAATAAAAAGCCCTTTTAACTCAGTGGTAGAGTAATGCCATGGTAAGGCATAAGTCATCGGTTCAAATCCGATAAAGGGCTTTTTTTTTGGTGGTAGAGTAATGCCATGGTAAGACGTAAGTCATCGGTTCGAATCCGATAAAGTACTTTTCTACTAAATTTATTATTTATTCACTTTTTTTTCTTTGTTTTTGAAAATTTCTCTATTTTTTCTTGAATTTTATGACTTAGTGTGGGATGCATGCATTTTTGGTCTGAACGCTAAACGAAGCACGGGGTGGAAATTACAAAAAAGAAATCAAATTGGACTCTTTTTCCTGTTAGATCAATCAAATCACTACCTGTACTGAACTAATCTAGAATCCCTTTTATTAATCTATTCTTATTCTATACCCTTTAAATGAATTTCCCCAAAAAGTAGGGAATGATCCGTGAATTAACCTAACCATCAACTAAAAAAAATCCTATGAAAGCATAACGGAAAAGTAGGAAAGACTCTTTGCTTTGGATCTAGTTATACTCTTCGAGTATATTGACAATTCCAAAAAACTGCTCATACTATCATTATAGTATAATGATGAGCGGTTGTATATGGCCCTATCGTCTAGTGAAGTGATGCCCCTATCGTCTAGTGGTTCAGGACATCTCTCTTTCAAGGAGGCAGCGGGGATTCGACTTCCCCTGGGGGTAGGGAGTATTATGAAAGGAGGTTAATCATAGATTCTAAAAAACCCTAGAATAAATTCTTCCTGGGTCGATGCCCGAGCGGTTAATGGGGACGGACTGTAAATTCGTTGACGATATGTCTACGCTGGTTCAAATCCAGCTCGGCCCAAAAATCTAGGGCTTCGTGAATATGAACTAAATCCATTTGTTTTTCTTCCATAAAATAAAATGTCTGATCCATAGAAATAAAGGATAAAGCGAAAGGGGGAAATTTCTTTCTAATCCATATCTCTCTCATTCCTTTTTTACAAACAAAAGAGTTTTTCTTATTGAAATGAAAGGTGGATTATCATCCATTTTTAGCGATAAAAAATCGCGACATACTAGTTATGTCACTCTCACTATACCCACATATGATATGTGGGTATGTAGTATATGATTCGTCTATTTCTTAGAGTACGACAGGCGAATCGAATCTTCTTATGGTTCTATTTAAGAATAGGTATGCCATACACCCCGCGGGGATTGTAGTTCAATTGGTCAGAGCACCGCCCTGTCAAGGCGGAAGCTGCGGGTTCGAGCCCCGTCAGTCCCGAACTAGGGTTCAATGAATGGAGAAATTCATCTTTCCTTTTTCCATGAAAAAGGGGGGGCAGGAGAGAAGATCAAATACCTATGGGGCACCCTTATTTCACTTTTTTTATTTCGCATTTCTCATTAAAGAGGGAGGGGAGGCCTATAGGAATTTTTTTTTCACTACTCCCGGTTGATAAGGAAAGACATACATATCATACTTGGATTAGTATAATTTAGGATATTACTCTATCCTTATGATGATACCATCCTCATCTTAACTTCCTATTCGACTCTTATGGAATAGAGTACCGGTATTTTACCGAAATCCATACATAAATCGTATTCGTTTTTTCTTAGACATAGACAGTGAATTTAATTTAATATAATTAGTACTTTACTTTTTGGATTAAACAGGCCCCCTCCATTTTGTAGTTCCAACTTTGTTTGTGTATGTTCAATGACTAATTGGAAAGAATCTATCTCATTTTCATTCCATTTGCGGACTCCTTTTTTATGGATCTGTTCTCATCTTTAGACCCCAAAAGTGGATATTGATAGTAACCTAATAAAATAAAAGAAAAACCAAGCAAAGCAAACGCCCTTTTTCCTAAATTAATTAAAATATTCGATTTTTTTTTATTTAAGCCCTCTTTTCTCCATCTCACTTCTACTTCTACTGCTTATTTGGATGTCTATGTGACCCATAGAAAGTCGGTCATATAATACATACATACATAATTGTATGTATAACTATAAGAAAAAGGAAGGGAAATTGGATAAGATAAGAAAGATCGTGGGTTATAGATATAGAAAAGAAAAAGTGGATCTTACTATGTTATACTATTCCACTCTCAACCATGAATTGATTTGATAGATCCGATATTCATAATATTGAATTGATTCAGTATTATCAGAATGCAAGTCCTCCCCTTGAATTTACAGGATCCCCCTTTTTCCTCTCCATGGGATTACATCCCGAGTTATTGTGAAAAAAATAAAGAGGTTATGGAAGTCAATATTCTCGCATTTATTGCTACTGCACTGTTTATTCTAGTTCCTACTGCCTTTTTACTTATTATTTATGTAAAAACAGTCAGCCAAAATGATTAATTGGAATTCCAATTAATCATTGAAGAAATGAAAAAGGGATTAAATAAAATAAAAATCCAAGTCTTAAATGAAAGGATCTGGTTGGAATCATAAAGTGTGGTAGAAAGAACTACATATAGTTTTTTCTACGACACTTTAGAGTCTTTCTATTATATTATCTTGAATCTACATAGAATAGATTAGTAGATTGAAATAGTAGTCTAATTCAATTTCTTTTTTCACTGCATCCACTTAATTTCAATCAAGTCAAAATAAAAAAATCGAAGACAATTCTTCACGAAAGAATCCATGGAGGGAGAGAAAAATAATATGAGAATAGACTATAGTAAAAAGTAAAAGAAAAAAAGTAAAAGGAAAAAACCAGCGAATCTTTCATGCTTAAACATGCGGCGAGATGCTTCAAAAGAGCATAAAAATTATTCTAAGAATAAGAAAAGAATATAAAACAAATGGAAAGTGTGCGATATGTTGTGAATAGCTCCGTGGAAGAAAGTCTAATTTTCTTATGTATAGAACTTTTTTAACCATTCGTCACTTCTAGTAGAAATTTGGAATTGCTGTAATCGCTCTTTCTATTTCTATATAGTAGAATAGTTCTATATAGTAGAATAGAACGACTCTTTCTTACAAGAGTTTCTTACAGGTACAGGAGTGAAACAAAACTAAAGAAAGAGAGAAAGAATAAAGTTTGGCAAAATGATTAATGCAAAACGATCAATTAAAGAAAAAAGTTGATACAACAATTCGACTACTCAATCAATTAGTAGTATCCCTAGAGTCCACTCCTCCCCCATACTACTAGTGAAAGAGAAAATGTAAAGACTACCATTAAAGCAGCCCAAGCGAGACTTACTATATCCATGTAAATTATGTCTCCTATTTCTATGAAGGAATTATTCTACTATTGATCAATAATCATAGTGGAATCAAGGGTACAGAGTCAAAAAGGGATTCTGCCCTAACGCTATGGATGAATCAGTTCAAGGAATTTACTCCTAACAAATTCTTATAGGATTTCTGGTAGAATTGGAGAGCATTAAGTATAAATACGATACATAGCCCTTTTCCTTAAAAAAGAGTACGGGGATGATGTCCTGAATAGAAGACGCGGGAATAGGAAGATTTTTTCTTCCTTTTGTTACCCTTTTTTTATAAGCAAAGGACGTCAGAATATACCATAAAATTAGGATAGATAAATATTTATTGGATACCTACCTTGCCTATGTTTATTTTTAACCTAAACCCTACAGCCCTTCTATCATTCTATGAAAGAATGAGGAGACTTTATCCACAACTCCGAAATTGATTTTTGATCAGCCTATTCAATCTGATTCTCGACAGAATCAGTAGCCCTTACTTTAGTGTATGTAGGTAGCATAAGATGTATGATAAATAAAATGTATGATAATTAGGAAGTCTTGATATTCCTTCGTGGAGTCCCTTCTTCAATCTTAGATTGAAAAAAAAAGAATGCCCCTTAGGGGCCCTTTGGATATCAAGATTTCTGACATCTTAGCCTTGTAATTTTTAATTCTCGAATCGAATCAATTAAAATTAATAAAAGAATAAGGAAACGCAACCTCATCCTTATTGGTAGCCGTTTGGGCCACTACCGACAAAACAAACCCTAGTTTGAGGATAGAACTATGGATTCTCAAAATCCAGTATCGCCAGGCCTAGTTACTCTCTTGCCCCAACTTATGCAGGGTACGAATTTGTCGAGTTCGATCAGTACTATAAGCCTAAGTATTTTATTGATCAGGCGGCACCCAGATTTGAACTGGGGATAAAGGATTTGCAGTCCCCTGCCTTACCGCTTGGCCATGCCGCCAAAAAATCTGATCTAAAATAGAGAAAAGAGCAAGTATTCATCCAGGTTTTCTTACTAAAACCTCCTTTCTTTTATCTTGAATCTAATTCTACTTACTTTTTTCCAATCTTTTTCAAAAAATCTATTCCTGCTTTTTTTGAATCCAGTTTCAATTATTCTCCTCGATGGATTCTATCTTAAAACAAACATTGCTAACACTAGAAAACTTCCCTTTTCTTTCTATTGAGATGAAAAAAGAGAAAAAGTGGATTTCCAGTCACAGGCTGCAAAATTCAGAACAAATTGGAACCATTAACTAGAATTCTATTTTTTTTTTGAATTGCAGTAGTGAACGACTCTTAAATCGGTATTCTCTCCCTCCTTCCTTTTAATGGCATAATAAAATAGAATGGATTTATGCCTAATCCGTGTATAGGTAAACTACAGGTCCGAACAGCATTATTATCCATGGATCCCCCTTATGTACATATCTCTATGGGGAATCGTGCTTTAATTTTTCATTGCATTAAATATCTTGAATAAAAAAAAGAAATTTGGTCTGATATAGAGTATGACCTGACCATCTTGGCCCACCCAAGTGAAATTACGATAAAAGCAGGGATATGTGGAGAGGTGGATAACTAGATTGGCATGTACTTAAAAAAGGACTTACTTTATTTTAGGATTCTACAATTAAATCCTATATTTTCTAGCAATTCTACTACTACGAAACAAAAAAGAACCCTCAAATTCTTATTCTTTTTTGAAATTAAACTAAGCGTGCTATTCTAAATCGAACTAAAGTCAAATTTTCTAGTGCTTATAAATTATTATATTATGGCTTTATCCCATTCATAGAAAGGAGATAAAATGAGAAATCTTTGCCATCCAATCTGATTAGTATCATAAAGTGTAAGTGGCAGAATTTTTTTCTAGGAATGTTTTATCAATTCATTTTCATTCGATTTGTACCCCTGGCAAATTTGAACTTTCGTCGAAATTGTCTCTATTCATATGTATGAAATACATATATGAAATATGTATGTGGAGTTCCCTAGAATTTCATGTGATTCAGTAAACAGAATATGGATTCCATAATTGCTAGATCGATCCATAGGGATTGATGAAGAGTGAGCTGATAATGGAATTTTTCTTCGATAAACAGGAAACTTAAGATTAAGATGCTCCGGAATGGAAATGAGGGAATGTCCACAATACCCGGATTTAGTCAGATCCAATTCGAGGGATTTTGTAGGTTCATTAATCAAGGCTTGGCAGAAGAACTTGAGAAGTTTCCAACAATTAAAGATCCAGATCACGAAATTGCATTTCAATTATTTGCGAAAGGATATCAATTGCTAGAACCCTCGATAAAAGAAAGGGATGCTGTGTATGAATCACTCACCTATTCTTCCGAATTATATGTATCTGCGAGATTAATTTTTGGTTTCGATGTGCAAAAGCAAACCATTTCTATTGGAAACATTCCTATAATGAATTCCTTAGGAACCTTTATAATAAATGGAATATACCGAATTGTGATCAATCAAATATTGCTAAGTCCTGGTATTTACTACCGCTCGGAATTAGACCATAAGGGAATTTCTATCTACACTGGGACTATAATATCAGATTGGGGAGGAAGATCGGAATTAGCAATTGATAAAAAAGAAAGGATATGGGCTCGCGTGAGTAGAAAACAAAAGATATCTATTCTAGTTCTATCATCAGCTATGGGTTCGAATCTAAAAGAAATTCTAGATAATGTTTCCTACCCTGAAATTTTCTTATCTTTCCCGAATGCTAAGGAGAAGAAGAGGATTGAGTCAAAAGAAAAAGCTATTTTGGAGTTTTATCAACAATTTGCTTGTGTAGGTGGGGACCTGGTATTTTCGGAGTCCTTATGTGAGGAATTACAAAAGAAATTTTTTCAACAAAAATGTGAATTAGGAAGGATTGGTCGACGAAATATGAATCGGAGACTGAATCTTGATATACCTCAGAACAATACATTCTTGTTACCACGAGATGTATTGGCCGCTACGGATCATTTGATTGGAATGAAATTTGGAACGGGTATACTTGACGATGACGATATGAATCACTTGAAAAATAAACGTATTCGTTCGGTTGCGGATCTGTTACAAGATCAATTCGGACTGGCTCTTGGTCGTTTACAACATGCGGTTCAAAAAACTATCCGTAGAGTATTCATACGTCAATCGAAACCGACTCCACAAACTTTGGTAACTCCAACTTCAACTTCGATTTTATTAATAACTACTTATGAGACCTTTTTTGGCACATACCCCTTATCTCAAGTTTTTGATCAAACCAATCCATTGACACAAACTGTTCATGGGCGAAAAGTGAGTTGTTTGGGTCCTGGAGGATTGACGGGGAGAACTGCAAGTTTTCGGAGCCGAGATATTCATCCGAGTCACTATGGGCGTATTTGTCCAATTGACACGTCCGAAGGAATCAATGTTGGACTTACTGGATCCTTAGCTATTCATGCGAGAATTGACCACTGGTGGGGGTCCATAGAGAGTCCCTTTTATGAAATATCTGAGAAAGCAAAAGAAAAAAAAGAGAGACAGGTGGTTTATTTATCACCAAATAGAGATGAATATTATATGATAGCAGCAGGAAATTCTTTGTCCTTGAATCAGGGTATTCAGGAAGAACAGGTTGTTCCAGCTAGATACCGTCAAGAATTCCTGACTATTGCATGGGAACAGATTCATGTTAGAAGTATTTTTCCTTTCCAATATTTTTCTATTGGAGGTTCTCTCATTCCTTTTATTGAGCATAATGATGCGAATCGGGCTTTAATGAGTTCTAATATGCAGCGCCAAGCAGTTCCGCTTTCTCGGTCCGAGAAGTGCATTGTTGGAACTGGATTGGAACGCCAAACAGCTCTAGATTCGAGGGTTTCCGTTATAGCCGAACGCGAGGGAAAGATCATTTCTACTGATAGTCACAAGATCCTTTTATCAAGTAGTGGGAAGACTATAAGTATTCCTTTAGTTACCCATCGGCGCTCTAACAAAAATACTTGTATGCACCAAAAACCTCGGGTTCTGTGGGGTAAATCCATTAAAAAAGGACAAATTTTAGCGGAGGGAGCTGCTACAGTTGGTGGGGAACTTGCTTTAGGAAAAAACGTATTAGTAGCTTATATGCCATGGGAAGGTTACAATTTTGAAGACGCAGTACTAATTAGCGAACGTTTGGTATATGAGGATATTTATACTTCTTTTCACATCCGAAAATATGAAATTCAGACGGATACGACAAGCCAAGGCTCCGCTGAAAAAATTACTAAAGAAATACCACATCTAGAAGAACATTTACTCCGCAATTTGGACAGAAATGGAGTTGTTAGGTTGGGATCCTGGGTAGAAACTGGCGATATTTTAGTAGGTAAATTAACGCCTCAGATAGCGAGCGAATCCTCGTATATCGCGGAAGCTGGGTTATTACGGGCCATATTTGGCCTTGAGGTATCCACTTCAAAAGAAACTTCTCTCAAACTACCTATAGGTGGAAGAGGGCGCGTTATCGATGTGAAATGGATCCAGAGGGACCCCCTAGACATAATGGTTCGTGTATATATTTTACAGAAACGCGAAATCAAAGTTGGGGATAAAGTAGCCGGAAGACACGGGAATAAGGGGATCATTTCCAAAATTTTGCCCAGGCAAGATATGCCCTATTTGCAAGATGGAACACCTGTTGATATGGTCTTCAATCCCTTAGGAGTACCCTCACGAATGAATGTGGGACAAATATTTGAAAGCTCGCTCGGATTAGCCGGGGATCTGCTAAAGAAACATTATAGAATAGCACCCTTTGATGAGAGATATGAGCAAGAGGCTTCAAGAAAACTTGTGTTTTCAGAATTATATGAAGCCAGTAAACAAACAAAAAATCCATGGGTATTTGAACCCGAGTACCCGGGAAAAAGCAGAATATTTGATGGAAGAACAGGAGACCCCTTCGAACAACCTGTTCTAATAGGGAAGTCCTATATCTTAAAATTAATTCATCAAGTTGATGAGAAAATCCATGGACGTTCTACTGGGCCCTACTCACTTGTTACACAACAACCCGTTAGAGGAAGAGCCAAGCAAGGGGGACAACGAGTAGGAGAAATGGAAGTTTGGGCTTTAGAAGGATTTGGTGTTGCTCATATTTTACAAGAGATACTTACTTATAAATCTGATCATCTTATAGCTCGCCAAGAAATACTTAATGCTACGATCTGGGGAAAAAGAGTACCTAATCACGAGTATCCTCCAGAATCTTTTCGAGTGCTCGTTCGAGAACTACGATCTTTGGCTCTAGAACTGAATCATTTCCTTGTATCTGAGAAGAACTTCCAGGTTAATAGGGAGGAAGTTTGATCGGAATAAATATAAATTCTTTTCTTATTTATGATTGACCAATATAAACATCAACAACTTCAAATTGGACTCGTTTCCCCTCAACAAATAAAGGCTTGGGCTAACAAAAACCTACCTAATGGGGAAGTCGTTGGCGAAGTCACAAGGCCCTCTACTTTTCATTATAAAACCGATAAACCAGAAAAAGATGGATTGTTTTGCGAAAGAATCTTTGGACCCATAAAAAGCGGAATTTGTGCTTGTGGAAATTCTCGAGCGAGCGGAGCTGAAAACGAAGAGGAAAGGTTTTGCCAAAAATGCGGGGTAGAATTTGTTGATTCTCGGATACGAAGATATCAAATGGGATACATCAAACTCGCATGTCCCGCGACTCATGTGTGGTATTTGAAAGGTCTTCCTAGTTATATCGCGAACCTTTTAGATAAACCCCTTAAGAAATTGGAGGGCCTAGTATACGGCGATTTCTCTTTTGCTAGGCCCAGCGCTAAAAAACCTACTTTCTTACGATTACGAGGTTTATTCGAAGATGAAATTGCATCCTGTAACCACAGCATTTCTCCCTTTTTTTCTACCCCAGGCTTTGCAACATTTCGAAATCGGGAAATTGCGACAGGAGCAGGTGCTATTAGAGAACAATTAGCAGATTTGGATTTGCGAATTATTATAGAGAATTCCTTGGTCGAATGGAAGGAATTAGAAGACGAGGGGTATAGTGGAGATGAATGGGAAGATAGAAAAAGACGAATAAGAAAAGTTTTTTTGATTAGACGCATGCAATTGGCGAAACATTTTATTCAAACAAATGTAGAACCAGAATGGATGGTTTTGTGCTTATTACCAGTTCTTCCTCCCGAATTGAGACCCATTGTTTATAGGTCTGGGGATAAAGTAGTGACTTCGGATATTAATGAACTTTATAAGAGAGTTATTCGTCGGAACAACAACCTTGCCTATCTATTAAAAAGAAGTGAATTAGCGCCAGCAGATTTAGTAATGTGCCAGGAAAAATTGGTACAAGAAGCCGTGGATACACTTCTTGATAGTGGGTCCCGCGGGCAACCAACGAGGGATGGTCACAATAAAGTATACAAATCACTTTCAGATGTAATTGAAGGTAAAGAGGGAAGGTTTCGCGAGACTCTGCTTGGAAAACGGGTCGATTACTCGGGGCGTTCTGTCATTGTTGTGGGTCCTTCGCTTTCATTACATCAATGTGGATTACCTCTAGAGATAGCAATAAAGCTTTTTCAGCTATTTGTAATTCGCGATTTAATCACGAAACGCGCTACTTCTAATGTCAGGATTGCTAAAAGGAAAATTTGGGAAAAGGAACCCATTGTATGGGAAATACTTCAAGAAGTTATGCGGGGACATCCTGTACTGTTGAATAGAGCACCTACCCTGCATAGATTAGGCATACAGGCCTTCCAACCTACTTTAGTGGAGGGGCGTACTATTTGTTTACACCCATTAGTGTGTAAGGGTTTCAATGCGGACTTTGATGGGGATCAAATGGCTGTTCATCTACCTTTATCCTTGGAAGCTCAGGCGGAAGCCCGTTTACTTATGTTTTCTCATATGAATCTCCTATCTCCCGCTATTGGGGATCCTATTTGCGTACCGACCCAAGACATGCTTATCGGACTTTATGTATTAACGATTGGAAACCGTCGGGGTATTTGTGCAAATAGATATAATAGTTGCGGAAACTATCCAAATCAAAAAGTAAATTACAATAATAATAATTATAAGTATACAAAAGATAAAGAACCCCATTTTTCTAATTCCTATGATGCACTGGGAGCTTATAGACAGAAACGAATCAGTTTAGACAGTCCCTTGTGGCTCCGATGGAAACTAGATCAACGCGTCATTGGGTCAAGAGAAGTTCCGATTGAAGTTCAATATGAATCTTTGGGGACTTATCATGAGATTTATGCCCACTATCTAATAGTGGGAAATAGAAAAAAAGAAATCCGTTCTATATACATTCGAAGCACTCTTGGTCATATTTCTTTTTATAGAGAAATAGAGGAAGCCATACAAGGATTTAGTCAGGCCTATTCATACACTATCTAAACAAGGAAGTTAGATTCGGCGATGCCCCTCCCTTTCGGGGGGCATTCCGATTTCGCTAGTATCATCATTTTTGCCGCGCGAATCCAGATTGAGATTAAGGAAAGGAAGTTAATTAAATTTTCGAATCACTGACTCAGGCCCATTGTCGAATCCTACTCAGCAATTGTCGAATCCTACTCAGCCGAAAAAGGGGGTACTTATGTATGGCGGAACGGGCCAATCTGGTCTTTCATAATAAAGAGATAGACGGAACTGCTATGAAACGACTTATTAGCAGATTAATAGATCATTTCGGAATGGGATATACATCCCATATACTGGATCAAATAAAGACTCTGGGCTTTCATCAAGCCACTACTACATCGATTTCATTAGGAATCGAGGATCTTTTAACAATACCATCTAAGGGATGGTTAGTGCAAGACGCGGAACAACAGAGTTTTCTTTTGGAGAAACACTATTATTATGGGGCTGTACACGCGGTAGAAAAATTACGCCAATCCGTTGAGATATGGTATGCTACAAGTGAATATTTGAAACAAGAAATGAATTCGAATTTTCGGATAACGGATCCTTCTAATCCAGTCTATCTAATGTCTTTTTCAGGAGCCAGAGGAAATGCATCTCAGGTACACCAATTAGTAGGTATGAGAGGATTAATGGCGGATCCTCAAGGACAAATGATTGATTTACCTATTCAAAGCAATTTACGCGAGGGACTTTCTTTGACAGAATATATAATTTCCTGCTACGGAGCCCGCAAAGGGGTTGTAGATACTGCTGTACGAACAGCGGATGCTGGATATCTTACACGTAGACTTGTTGAAGTAGTTCAACATATTATTGTACGTAGAAGAGATTGTGGTACTATCCGAGGTATTTCTTTGAGTCCTCAAAATGGGATGACGGAAAAACTTTTTGTCCAAACACTAATTGGTCGTGTATTAGCAGACGATATATATATTGGTTCACGATGCATTGCCGCTCGAAATCAAGATATTGGAATTGGATTAGTCAATCGATTCATAACTGCCTTTCGAGCACAACCATTTCGAGCACAACCAATATATATTAGAACCCCCTTTACTTGCCGGAGCACATCTTGGATCTGTCAATTATGTTATGGTCGGAGTCCCACTCATGGCGATCTGGTCGAATTGGGGGAAGCCGTAGGTATTATTGCAGGTCAATCAATTGGGGAGCCAGGGACTCAACTAACATTAAGAACTTTTCATACTGGCGGAGTATTCACAGGGGGTACTGCCGACCTTGTACGATCCCCTTCGAATGGAAAAATCCAATTCAATGAAGATTTGGTTCACCCCACACGTACCCGTCATGGGCAGCCTGCTTTTCTATGTTATATAGACTTGCATGTAACTATTCAGAGTCAGGATATTCTATATAGTGTGAATATTCCCTCAAAAAGCTTGATTCTAGTGCAAAATGATCAATATGTAGAATCCGAACAAGTAATTGCGGAGATTCGTGCCGGAACGTCCACTTTGCATTTTAAAGAAAAAGTACAAAAGCATATTTATTCCGAATCAGACGGGGAAATGCACTGGAGTACTGATGTTTACCATGCGCCCGAATATCAATATGGTAATCTTCGTCGATTACCAAAAACAAGCCATTTATGGATATTGTCAGTAAGTATGTGCAGATCCAGTATAGCGTCTTTTTCGCTCCACAAGGATCAAGATCAAATGAATACTTATTCTTTTTCTGTTGACGGAAGATATCTCTTTGACCTCTCAATGGCTAATGATCAAGTAAGACATAGACTGTTGGATACTTTTGGTAAAAAAGATAGGGAAATTCTTGATTATTCAACGCCGGATCGAATCATGTCCAATGGCCATTGGAATTTTGTCTATCCTTCTATTCTTCAAGATAATTCGGATTTGTTGGCGAAAAAGCGAAGAAATGGGTTCGTCATTCCATTACAATATCATCAAGAACAAGAGAAAGAACTAATATCCTGTTTGGGGATTTCGATTGAAATACCCTTTATGGGTGTTTTACGTAGAAATACTATTTTTGCTTATTTTGACGATCCACGATACAGAAAAGATAAAAAGGGTTCAGGAATTGTTAAATTTAGATATAGGACCCTAGAGGACGAATATAGGACTCGAGAGGAAGACTCAGAGGACGAATATGGGAGCCCAGAGAACGAATATAGGACCCGAGAGGAAGAATATGAAACCCTAGAAGACGAATATAGGACTCGAGAGGACGAATATGAAACCCTAGAAGATGAATATGGGATCCTAGAGGACGAATATGAAGCCCTAGAAGACGAATATGGGATCCTAGAGGATGAATATAGGACTGGAGAGAAAGACTCAGAAGACGAATATGGGAGCCCAGAGAACGAATATAGAACCCGAGAGGACGAATATGGAACTCTAGAGGAAGACTCAGAGGACGAATATGGGAGCCCGGAGGAAGGCTCAGAGGACGAATATGGGACTTTAGAGGAAGACTCAGAAGAAGACTCAGAGGACGAATACGGGAGCCCAGAGGAAGATTCCATCTTAAAAAAAGAGGGTTTGATTGAGCATCGAGGAACAAAAGAATTTAGTCTAAAATACCAAAAAGAACTAGATCGGTTTTTTTTCATTCTTCAAGAACTGCATATCTTGCCGAGATCCTCATCCCTAAAGGTACTTGATAATAGTATCATTGGAGTGGATACACAACTCACAAAAAATACAAGAAGTCGACTAGGTGGATTGGTCCGAGTGAAGAGAAAAAAAAGCCATACGGAACTCAAAATCTTTTCCGGAGATATTCATTTTCCTGAAGAGGCGGATAAGATATTAGGTGGTAGTTTGATACCACCAGAAAGAGAAAAGAAAGATTCTAAGGAATCAAAAAAAAGGAAAAATTGGGTCTATGTTCAACGGAAAAAAATTCTCAAGAGCAAGGAAAAGTATTTTGTTTCGGTTCGACCTGCAGTCGCATATGAAATGGACGAAGGGAGAAATTTAGCAACACTTTTCCCGCAAGATCTCTTGCAAGAAGAGGATAATTTCCAACTTCGACTTGTCAATTTTATTTCTCATGAAAATAGCAAGTTAACTCAAAGAATTTATCATACGAATAGTCAATTTGTTCGAACTTGCTTAGTAGTGAATTGGGAACAAGAAGAAAAAGAGGAGGCTCGTGCTTCCCTTGTTGAGGTAAGAGCAAATGATCTGATTCGCGATTTCCTAAGAATTGAGTTAGTCAAGTCCACTATTTCGTATACACGAAGAAGGTATGATAGGACAAGTGCAGGACCGATTCCCAATAATAGGTTAGATCGCACCAATTCCTTTTATTCCAAGGCGAAGATTCAATCACTTAGCCAACATCAAGAAGCTATTGGCACCTTGTTGAATCGAAATAAAGAATACCAATCTTTGATGATTTTGTCGGCATCCAACTGTTCTCGAATTGGTTTATTCAAGAATTCGAAATATCCCAATGCGGTAAAAGAATCGAATCCTAGAATTCCTATTCGAGATATTTTTGGGCCCTTAGCCGCTATTGTACCTAGTATATCGAATTTTTCTTCATCTTACTATTTACTAACGCATAATCAGATCCTGTTAAAAAAATATTTGTTCCTTGACAATTTGAAACAAACCCTCCAAGTACTTCAAGGGCTTAAATACTCTTTAATAGATGAAAATCAAAGGATTTCGAATTTCGATAGTAACATCATGTTGGATCCATTCCATTTGAATTGGCACTTTCTCCATCATGATTCTTGGGAGGAGACATCGGCAATAATTCACCTTGGACAATTTATTTGCGAAAATGTATGTCTATTTAAATCGCACATAAAAAAATCTGGTCAAATTTTCATTGTTAATATTGATTCCTTTGTTATAAGAGCAGCTAAGCCTTATTTGGCCACTACAGGAGCAACTGTTCATGGTCATTATGGAGAAATCCTTTACAAAGGAGATAGGTTAGTTACGTTTATATATGAAAAATCGAGATCTAGTGACATAACGCAAGGTCTTCCAAAAGTAGAACAAATCTTTGAAGCGCGTTCAATTGATTCACTATCGCCGAATCTCGAAAGGAGAATTGAGGATTGGAATGAGCGTATACCAAGAATTCTTGGGGTCCCCTGGGGATTCTTGATTGGAGCTGAGCTAACCATAGCCCAAAGTCGTATCTCTTTGGTTAATAAGATCCAAAAGGTTTATCGATCCCAAGGGGTACAGATCCATAATAGACATATAGAGATTATTATACGCCAAGTAACATCAAAAGTGCGGGTTTCCGAAGATGGAATGTCTAATGTTTTTTCACCTGGGGAATTAATCGGACTATTACGAGCAGAACGAGCAGGACGAGCTTTGGATGAATCGGTCTATTATCGGGCAATCTTATTGGGAATAACAAGGGCTTCCCTGAATACCCAAAGTTTCATATCTGAAGCAAGTTTTCAAGAAACTGCTCGAGTTTTAGCAAAAGCTGCCCTACGAGGTCGTATTGATTGGTTGAAAGGCCTGAAAGAAAACGTAGTTCTGGGGGGGATTATACCTGTTGGTACCGGATTCCAAAAATTTGTGCATCATTCCCCACAAGACAAGAACCTTTATTTCGAAATTCAAAAAAAAAATCTATTCGCGTCGGAAATGAGAGATATTTTGTTTCTCCATACAGAATTAGTTTCTTCTGATTCTGATGTAACAAACAATTTCTATGAGACATCAGAACCCCCATTTACCCCCATTTATACGATTTAAGGATACATAAAGCAGATTTTTTTATTTAAACTAGACTTTTGACCTTAGAACACTAACAGGTCAGATTTTAGATTTTTATTCATTTTATTTTAATAAGTAAAAGAAGTCAGTTAATTCATTAAGGTTACGTTTATACCATGTATCAATGGCCAATTCTCAGTGGAAGGTTACATCGGAACAATTATTATTTATTTCAAGCTATTTCGGCTCTTTCTTAATTTTCAAAAAAAAAAGAAATAAATTCCGTAATGGAATGGTAGGATGAAAAAAAAAAGAAAAAATCAAAAGGAAGTGTGGAAAAAATGACAAGAAGATATTGGAACATCAATTTGAAAGAGATGATAGAAGCGGGAGTTCATTTTGGTCATGGTATTAAGAAATGGAATCCTAAAATGGCCCCTTACATCTCGGCAAAGCGTAAAGGTACTCATATTACAAATCTCGCTAGAACGGCTCGTTTTTTATCAGAAGCTTGTGATTTAGTTTTTGATGCAGCAAGTCAGGGAAAAAGCTTCTTAATTGTTGGTACCAAAAAAAGAGCAGCGGATTTAGTAGCATCAGCTGCAATAAGGGCTCGTTGTCATTATGTTAATAAAAAGTGGTTCAGTGGTATGTTAACGAATTGGTCGATTACGAAAACTAGACTTTCTCAATTTAGAGACTTAAGAGCAGAAGAAAAGATGGGAAAATTCCACCATCTCCCAAAAAGAGATGTGGCAATCTTGAAGAGAAAATTATCTACCTTGCAAAGATATCTCGGCGGGATCAAATATATGACGAGGTTGCCGGACATTGTGATCGTCCTTGATCAGCAAAAAGAGTATATAGCTCTTCGGGAATGTGCCATTTTGGGGATTCCTACTATTTCTTTAGTCGATACAAATTGTGACCCAGATCTCGCAAATATATCGATTCCAGCCAACGATGACACTATGACTTCAATTCGATTGATTCTTAACAAATTAGTATTTGCAATTTGTGAGGGCCGTTCTCTCTATATAAGAAATCGTTGATTAAGAAGAATAGTTCATTCTTGGGTAACTGCGTAGATTTATGGGATCACTTACTATTCTTTTTTGTTTTGCATATTTTGCATAGATAAAAGAAGGGGAATATTGATATATATTAGAGGGTATTGATATATATTATCATCTGATGTGATTTCTTGGTATCCTAAATATAAGATTAATACTTCAAGTTGCTGAGTTGAGAAAGAGATGGTTGAATCAAAAGAATTCCTTTTTTGAAGTTCAATTTTTATCAGAGGACAATATGAATATTATACCATGTTCCGTTAAAACACTCAAGGGGTTATATGATATATCGGGTGTAGAAGTAGGCCAACACTTCTATTGGCAAATAGGAGGTTTCCAAATTCATGCCCAAGTACTCATCACTTCTTGGGTCGTAATTACTATCTTGCTAGGTTCAGTTATCATAGCTGTT